ATAAAATAGGGGTATGTGATAGATAATGATCTATCTTGACTCTATATTTTTATACTTTTTATTTAAGGAAATGAGGGCCAACAAAAGAAAGACTAGGTCTTATTATTCCTACATGCTTATTATTCCTACATGTTGGTAACATTCCCTTGAAACTTCCAGGAGTGTATCTACGTATTTTGCTTGTCCTTAATGTTTTCCGATTCTACTAGAAATCATATAAGAACCTGTTCAAATTGTGAGTTTATTGGATTGTTTCATCAACGGTGTTGGGTCAGAATCCCCTTTTGACTCTGCGCCAGGTATTCCACTATTATTAATGAACATAATACTGATTAGTGAACAATAAGGGAATAATTCCTTCATATTTATATAGATAGAGGATATAATTCACATGGATATAGTAAGTCTGGCTTGGGCTGCTTTAATGGTAGTCTTTACATTTTCTCTTTCACTCGTAGTATGGGGTAGAAGTGGACTCTAGAAGTACTACTAATTGAGTTGAGGAATCAAACTCAAACCATATTAATTGTTTTATAGATCGTTCTGCAAAGCCTTTTTTTTTATTTAATATAGGCCTATACTCTTTTTTTCCTTCATCGATTTGATTCTTTCGATAAATATCGGGATTCATATATATTGAAAATAATCAGAAATTCTAGGAATTAGAATCGTAAGAGTTGCCCTTCGATTTTTGCACATTGATGGTTGGAATTAACACAAATTAAATAGATGAAGCAAAGAAATCGAATTGGTACGCTATATAAATACATTATATATGTAATTGATATCTATAAAGATACATATTGTAGATTGATCTATATTAAACCTCTATCTTTATAGAGTACGACTTTTTATACTACAATAACAATAATAAGTATGGTAGAAAGATTCATATATTTCTTTCTACCATACTATCGAATCTCATAGAATACTGATGATTCTAGTCTGCTTATTTCATTTAAGACACGAAATTTGAAAACTTTTCATTTTTTTTCTTTTCAATCATTGATAAGAACTAAACAGTCAAGTTTAATTCAATTAATCATTTTGACTGACTGTTTTTACGTATATTATAAGTAAAAAAGCAGTAGGAACTAGAATGAACAGTGCAGTAGCAATAAATGCGAGAATATTTACTTCCATAATCTTATCCTTTCATTTTTAGTTAATTCGCAATAACTCGGGATTTCATCCCATAGAGCTAATAAACCTTTCGCCTGTAAATTCAATATTCAATGGGATGAATTACATCTCGATGATATTGAATCAGAGCAATATCATGAATAACAATATCTGGGCTATCAAATTGATTCATCGTCGAGAATTAAATAGTATAACATAGGAAGATCTTTTATCCATATCAAATTCAAATTTGGATTTCTGATCCAATCAATAATTGCTTTATTTTCTTTATCATTCTTTTCCAGTCTTTCTTTTCTATAATCTACGCCCCTTGTACAATCATCATATGAAATATCATATGACCACCTTTACACTTATTTACATTAGTTATAAAAAACCCCAATAAAATAACCAATAGAAATGAAATGTAAAAAAGGAATAAGTTTAGTTCTAAACCCCATTTTTAATGATATAATCTTTTTGGAAAACAAAGAAATAGTATGTCTGGGTATGAAAAAATCGAATATTCCATCAAATTCATTAAAAAGTTTGTTCGGCAAAGCCCTTAAACTTAAAAAAAGATTATTAATTCTCTCACAAAGGGAGATAGCCCTTGCTAAGGATCCTTCTTTGAGCTTTATTTTATTAATATTAATATCCTATTTCATTTCCTTCGATTAATTATGGGATGCATATATCAAAAATTCAGTGTGAAATTTGAATGAGATAAATTGTTTCAAATTCACATTAATAATTGAAATTAGTAATTGAGATTACACAAAATCGGAGCCCTAAAGGGATCCACTTTGAATCTGAAAAATATTATATCAAAGTTACTATGTTAATTTTTTTTGTATCGTACAAATTCCATTTGTGTATAGCCTACCGGAAACATATAGTACTATATTACAAGGATCGGGAATAATCGAAAAAGCCAGACTCCATATGGTCTCTCTCGGAATCCTGAATATAATTCTACCAATAATTGTACTAATCTACATATGTCTTTCTCCTATCAATCGGTACTAGATGGGAATTCCCAGATTTCTTTGATGATAAATGTGAAACTAATAAATAAAAGGGTATCCCCCTTGGGGATAAATGTTTTCCTTTTCACACCAAATGCAGAGATGAATTGATGTATTTTTTATTGGATTTGGATCCGTCGGGACTGACGGGGCTCGAACCCGCAGCTTCCGCCTTGACAGGGCGGTGCTCTGACCAATTGAACTACAATCCCAAGGAAATAAAGTGTACATCATACATATTCTTATGATTTCATTCTTTTCTATTTTTTTTTTAGATTTTCGATATTTAGATTAGAACAGTCGTATTGTAACAGAAATGCGAGTGATATATTTGATATTCACACGGATATGCACTTTAGTGGGAGCGATTGTTAATAATCCTTTCGTTTTTTATAATTTTTTATAAATTGATTAATAATCAAATAAATCTTTCAATTAAAAAAGGAGTTTTTTATTTATTATTTATTTTATTCTTTTCCTTAGACTTTAAACCTCCAGATCCTTATATGAATCTAATGATGAATCTAGATCATTAGCAAGCAAGATCATAATTTGTGAGATAAGGGGAGCACATGAACAGCGGAAAAATATATCAGAAAATTATATTTTTTATTCTTCCATATTCCATTCCAATTAGGCATTTATGGGAAACAACAAACGGGTTCTATCATTTCATGGTGGATCGGCGAATTATTGGGCCGAGCTGGATTTGAACCAGCGTAGACATATTGCCAACGAATTTACAGTCCGTCCCCATTAACCGCTCGGGCATCGACCCAGGCAGAATCAATTCCAGGTTTATTGATAATCCATGATCAACTTCCTTTCGTAGTACCCTACCCCCAGGGGAATTTGAATCCCCGCTGCCTCCTTGAAAGAGAGATGTCCTGAACCGCTAGACGATAGGGGCATACTTGCCCGACCGCCATCATACTATGAACATAGTATGAACAGTTTTTTGAAATTGTCAATATAATGTGGTATGATTAAATCTGAAAGATCTTTCCCTGAATAAAATGAATAGGTAGAATAGAAATAATACGAGGTATAGGATCTTTTTTGGGGGGAGTGATTGATCTGCCAGACCAAAAAGGGGAATTAAACTTCATTTCTTCCACTTTCATTCATTGATTTATTCATTTTGTTAAGATTAGATAGACATATTTCTATCTTACACTAAGCCAGGAAATTCAAAAAAAAAAAAGATAAATCTGAAAGTCTGGGAATAAAGGATAGGAATCAACAAGTTATTGAAAATTGTTTCTCTCTAAGAATTAAGTTTGGGAAACAAGTAAAAGAAATCTTTTTAGCAATTATTCGAGGAAATATCTTAGATCTATGTTGAATTGGAAAGTCTATGTATCAATCAAATGAATTTCGTTATGATGGGAGTCAATTCAATTAGGGTCGGTCTTGAAACAATTCATTGCATTGATATTTATTAAATCCAATCTTAATAAACCATTTTATTTTTACCCATACTTACCCTATACTTACTAGATAAATTCAATTTATCATTCCTGAATGGTCCACTATGTGGATAAGATATATATGTACAATAAACTATATCTATGTACATATATATATATTAGAATAAATAGACTCATAATGGCTAATGACTTATTCATTAATGAAATAAAAAAAATGGGCCCTTTTAGCTCAGTGGTAGAGTAACGCCATGGTAAGGCGTAAGTCATCGGTTCAAATCCGATAAGGGGCTTTGGTTTTTTTCATAAAACCCTAGCCATACCATAGTATTCTTATTTGGAGGGAGAATAGAGGGTATTCCAAAAGTAACAATAACAAAATAAAAAAAGTAACAACCCTTATCATTCCATTTTAAAATGGAATGATAATAAACTATCATTCTAATGAATAATTGTATAGTAATTATAGTTATAAAATGGAACATTTCTTTATTTATTATATTTTTGATTTATTATATTATTTTTTTATTATAATGAATAATATAATGAATAATGAAAAGTCGTCTCTTTGAATCGCTAAATATCCTTTCCAATATTCCAATAAAATCCATTTTAAAGATTAAAAAAAGAAAGATTATAAAACAATAAAAAAAGTAAGTGGACCTAACCTATTGAATAATGACTATATCCACTATTCTGATATTAAAATTCGATAAAGATGAAATTGGAACGGTCAGTGAATCTTTTTTTATTTCATTTTCAAATTTCTTTATTTACTTTGGGCTATGTAAGAATTTGTCGATATGACTGATTAAAAATTCTTATTCATAGATGGTTTATAGGAATAAATTTATATTTCCCTCTTCTACAGAGAAAGGCTTATTCCAAGTCACAACATACGAACCATTTTAAATATATATTAAAATATATATATATATATTTTAATATATATATATATATTTTTTTTTAATTCCAGAACACAAGACATGATCAATTTTTATAGAAATATATATATATATATAAGATTTATATAGATATAATTTATTAGATCATGAATTCATGTACCAAATATTTCCATTCCAGATCGATACATGCGATATTTTTGTTCCGACAACGGGATGCAGAATGGATGCGAGAAAAAGACTTTCATTTACTGTTTTTATTATTAAAAAAAAATGAAATACAATATCAAAAAAAGAATAGGAAATTCATTTTCCTTTTTTCTGACAGATAAAAGTAAAGTGCATTGTTTGCTTTGAACCGCGAACGATATACTTTCGAGTTGTATATTCATATGAAAAAATAAAAAGGAAAATAAAAGAAAATGAAAAAATGAAAGTATAACGTAATAAAATATATGATACTATAGTAATTTAATACACATAGAAATTATAAGGAATACATAAAAATAAATATTTTTATC